TGAAGAGCTGTAGCCAAGAAATACACATTGGGTGGTCCACCACTGAAGCTTCGAACAATCTATATACTTTCTATTAGCGAGCTGATTGAAAGGAAGATAGGACTTATTCTATCCAGGGAATCCAAATAAAGACTAAGGCGACCTTCACATGAGAAAAAGACACTCATATGATTAGGATTGGATTTGGCGACTGCTCTATCTATAGTTAGGGATGAGCTGACGACCATGCTACACACGTAGGTCTGCTTTGAGAAAGTCCTACTTCTCCTCTTATGCTTCGGTTCTATCTCTTGAGAATGGTTCCACCCTGGGAAGAAAGACCTTCTGTGCTCCTATTCCGCTGGTATCGTGAGTAAACTGCCTCTTCTTTCCTTTCCCAGTCGAGTTAGCTCGCTTCCTTTTCTTGAGCTATAGCCCCATCGTAACTTCCCCCGAAGAGAAATCTTGGTTTCCAGTCTTTCTGTCCTCTCTAAAAGAAAGAGCAGCTCCAGGTGGGGAACTAGTAGACCCAGCAGATGGATGTTGACTCACTCCAAGAGGAAGACTTATAGGCAGACTGGAGCTTCCTTCAAGGGCTGAACTACGTCCACTACCATCTCTAGAAGAGCTAAAGGCAAAAGTCGGGCGTGCAAACTCCAATTCACGAAAACAGGAGGCCCGTGTAAGATTCGCGAGTTAGCAGAAATGTTATTCGTTCCATCAAGGGATCATAAAGTAGCTAAGCTAAGGGATCATGAAATAGCTTCATATGGCATTGCGGGGTATGGTATAAAGAGGCTGGTATAGGGCATAAGCTTTGTTCCCGAGCCAAATCGTCATCTTTCTCCGTAAGCAGCTTTAGAGCTGGCATTCACAAGTCCTAATAATTTTATGTTATGTAATGTCGTTGCGAAAGTTCAGTTCAAGCCCTCACTTGAATCTCCTTCCTCTTTTGCCTACCCTTTCTGTCTTTAAATAGATCGATTTCTGTCTTTTTGTCATCTGGTATCGCTCTAATAGGTCTAAGCTGTCTTGTTCAAGCATTGGCAATACGTCCACGAATACGGATTCCCTCCTTTAGAAAGAGTTGCCCTGCCCCTCCCGGTCTCCGGTCATCTGTCTTTCAAGGTCTGTCCTTTGCTTCTTTCCCATCCTTTGTCGTAAAGGGTATCCACTGAAGCAACAGTCGTAATCGGTCTTTCCTGTATTCAGAACTGGGTAAACTAAACCTCTTTTCGATAGTGAAAAGCTTTTGAAAGCTCTCGACTCGAATAGGGGCACTAAACGTGCGATAAAATGCTTCTTTTTAATTTACTAGGAGTTAATTAATTCCACTATAGCAAAGTATCTAGAGCAGCGAATCCCTTATTATCTCCTCTTTCTGCAGGAATCTGTCCAACCTCTATCGGTCTCTCCTGTCGCAATTAGTATTGGTATTCCTTCCTGTTCCCCCGTTGAATCGGTCGGTCTAGGGATAGGTTGGCAAGCAGTTAATCGATATCTGTAATTAGTTCCCCTTCCTTAATCGGTCTTATGGGTCAGAGTACTTGAGCCTTGAAAATGGATCTCAAATAGCCTTTCTTTTGTAGTAAGCCTATTGCTCGTACCGCTCCTCTAGTTCAAGTAGTTAAAGAGTTAAGCTAATTTAGTGAATCGATTTCAGTATGAAACTCTTCCCCTTGCTTCTTTGAAATTGAGTGCAGCATAAGCGCATTGGTCACATAGGCTTGAAAGTACCCGCTCGTGTCCTATTCAGTCAATTCCTTGTTTAGTCTTTTTTTTTGTAAAAGTATCGATGATTGGCCCTGTGTGCGAATCTCGTAGCCTCTTCTGTCCATTCCTATAGAGTGAAATGTGGCCTGGCTTCTTTCATCGGTGGAATCTGCCCCCCAGCCCTTCCCTCTTCTGCTAGCCCTTCCCGGTCAACCGCGGAAAACCTTCTCAATTCAATTGCCGATTTTTGAACCTATCTCGCGTTTTCAAGCCCTCTTATGGGTCTTTGTACTAGTTCTGCTTTCACATGCTCTTTAACTTGCCCTGATCTGCCGTCCAATCCATATCCATATACATTCATTCTACTCGGTAAATATGGCAACGCTGGCTCTCTGCCCGCCTCTCTATTATTGATAGGCGTGCTGAAAGAGAATCGTGAGAAGTTGACTTATTATTAAAAAAAGTACTAACTATCCATTTATCTGAGTTATTTAAAAATAAGGTAAAGGAATGAAAATTACCTTTATCTATCGTTAATGCTTACGATGCCCAATACTATAGGGGTCTATCAGAAGGTTATCCCGTACGGTTGTTTTCAAAAAGTAGTGCCATTGTCAGTAGATAGTCATCCTTGGATGCTGCATTTGTTAGGAGAAAAGTCCAGTGCGCTTGACAAGATCGCCTTCCTCGGGCAGAAGGTAGAAAGTCCTTCTATTGATGATAAGTAAGTTTTCCCGTGGCATACTGATAGATCTCCGATCGACATAAAGAGATGGATTTCCGGGAATTGAGAAAGTTTATCTTAATG